ATAAAGTAATATTTCCATTTATACATCAGAAAGGATGTCCCTTTTGAAGCCAGAAGGCATTTTCCTTGATACCGAACATAATGCAGAAAAGGTTCTTTGAAAAGCCATAGGATAACCCCAAAAACCTTAACTTTGACTTTTACTAGATATTTTATCTTTCCGTAAAAATGGATTCGTTCAAGAAGGGCTCCAAAAGACGTTGATCGTAAATAAGAGGATTGCTTGCGTAGAATAACAAAAATGGATTCGTATTCATATACAAGAAGATTATATAGGAACAAAAAGAATCTTCGATTCCTTTTTGAAAAAGTGGAAATGGATTCTTTTGGCCTAATAAGACTATTCCAATTACGATACTCGTAAAGAAAGTATCGTAATAAATGCAAGGAAGAGGCATCTTTCAACCAATAGCGAAGAGTTTGAACCAAGATTTCTAGATGGGCAGGGTAAGGTATTAATATATCTAACACATAATTTAAATGTAAGAATTTGTCCTCTAAAAAAGGAAATATTGAATGAATTGATCTCAAATTTTGAGATTCTACTATTTCTTTTCCTTCTAGGGACGATATTAATAGTAGGGAAAATGGAATTTCCACAATGACTGCAAACCCTTCTGTTATCGTTTGGGAATACAAATTCTTTTTGTGTTTGTGCCCAAAAATTTCATTTTGGTTCGAATCATTAACAGAAAGAATAAAATGATTCTGTTGATACATTCGAGTAATTAAACGTTTTACAATTAGTAAACTGTATTTCTTGTCGATCGCATTTTCCAACAAAATCAATTTATTTAAAGCATGATCATATGCAAATACATAAATATATTCCTGAAAGATAAGTGGATAGAAAAAGTTATGTTGCCAAGACCTATCTAGTTCTCTATGTCCTTGTAATTTTTCCATTTCAATTTAGACCGAAAACAAAAGTAAAAATAGAGGGTTTCTTGGATTATCAAATGATACATAGTGCGATACCGTCAAAACAAGGCATTTTATTACGAAAAAATGGATACCCCGGAAACGGGTAAATGCATCCGCGGACTTTTCTACCTTTTTCCATCTAATTGGTTTTTTTATTGTTTTTATAAGATAAAAGATGGTTAGAAATCCTTTATTTTTTCAACCCAATCGCTCTTTTGATTTTGGAATTAAAGTATTTTATCAATATACTCTTTCTTCTACACATTCATTTCCATCTCTTTAATGGAGAATGGATAATCGAATAGTTAGGATTCACTATAAAAAAACAAAGGATCCACTCGTGGGAGAATCCTTTCCCGCATCAGGCACTAATTTTTTTTAACGTCTAATTAGATCGGGAAATCATTCAAATTATGAAGATAAGCTCGTTGTTCTTTCTTTCCTCAGAATTTGAACCCTAGGGCTCGATCCATTTATTCAATCGACCCAACTTTGCTTTGAAGTCCTTTCGTTCCCTTCCAAAAATTCAAATAGAATTTTGTACCAATTTGGTAAGAATGAAATATTCTCCGAATTTTATATTGATACGACATGCTCTTTTTTCCATTCATTTCCGTTCAGGATCAGTCGTGGTCTTATAAACTCTACCGATGATGTAGACGAATTCCTTGCTTCATCCGAATATGTAAAAGATTGTAGCCGCACTTAAAAGCCGAGTACTCTACCATTGAGTTAGCAACCCGAAAAAGAGATATGTTATGTAGATACAATCGAGATAAAAATAAAATGAATTGGAATGAAAACTTTGAATTAGCAAGAAATCGAAACAAAAGTTGCTAATTGAGTCAGAACTTAAAACCAACCAGATCCGATGACAATACAAAAAATTTTTAGAGAAAATTTTTAAAACAAATATTCTCCATTTTTTGGATACAAATTAGATATCGCAAAAAATTCAACCTATTTATTGGGCGGAAGACAGAAAGAAACCATTTCATTTTTTTTATTTCATTATTTATTTTGACTTCAAAATTGAATTATATTTGTTCACTATACTCTTGTCAATATGAATATTCAAAAAATGAAATTACAATTTAAGTACAACGTAGAAAGAAAAAAATGCAAATGAAATTAGAAATACAACTTTATTTTAAATTTCTTTTTAGAAGGAGAAATATATATAAATAGAAAATAGAATAATATATTTTATATTTTAAGATTTTAATTATTATTTATTATTATTAATTTATTATTATTAACGTAATTAATATATAAAATATATAGAGAGATTTTCGTTAGTTATTAGTTAATAGAATAATTTTATTATTATTATTTTTATAGTATTATTAATAGTAAAATTATAGAAATATGATATTGTATATATCATATTTTAAATTTTAAAAGCGAAGTACAAACAAAAGGGAAATATATAAGAAAATTTTTGTGTTGGATTGGCACTACATAAAAAATAGACAGGACGAGAATAAGGAATAAAAAAATTCTACCAAACTACCACCACATTATCTTTGTTTTTTAGTTCATTAAGTGAACTTTGTTTGATTAAGGCGAAATTCCTTAAAAACCTCCGCCCTCTTGAAAATATCATAGACAGTTTCTGTAGGTTGAGCACCTTTTTCAAGAAAATCTAGAATAGCAGGAACATTTAAATAAGTTTGATTTTTGATCGGATCATAAAAACCCACTTTCTGCAAATCTCTTCCCTCTCTTCGGGACCGAACATCAATTGCAACAATTCGATAGACGGCTCATTGGGATAGATTAGATCAACAATACCCCCCCTGGAAACGTATAGGAGGTTTTCTCCTCGTACGGCTCGAGAAAAATGATTCAAGGTTTAGGTATATAAATAATTAAATAAATCCCTAAAATACTGAAATGAATTAAACTACGAATTTAATCCTTGTCATTTCTTTATTTCCTAAAAAATCATTTGTATACTCATAACTCAAGTTGAATAACTCTTAAATAGCTCAAAAGAAAATCCTTTGGCATTTCATTTATTGAGCAGTCTCAAATACCCTTTTGTCTCATTTAGAATCCATTTGAATTTGGTATTCTGATCCAAATCCAATTATTGCGACAATTAACAATTAGAAAGGGTATTTTCTTGTTCCGGAAATCTTTATCTTTTTTTTTTTTGAATCATTGGGTTTAGACATTACTTCGTAGATTTTTAATCCTTTCAAAAATGGCAGCAACATGCCTTTTTGTTATTTCTTTCTATCAAAAAATCAAATCATACGAACGGCGGATTCCCCACGATATATATCGAATAAGGTCTTATCAATTCCAACAAAAGATTTTCTTTTGGGATTTGAAACTTTTTTTTATTTTAATCCGTTCGATTTCTCTGTCAAAGATATCCTTACGAAGTTGTTAAAACTTATTGATTAACACTAACCCTAGACCCTTCTCTTTTCCCTTGAGAAATAACTCAATACTTTACTACTCGAGCTCCATCATGTACTAGTTCCATTACATCCGAACAAAAAATGCAATGCCGCTTCGAGTGGAACAGAGCAAAGGATGTCGAGTCAAGAGCATCCTTTCTTATAGAATAGAATGATGGATATAAGAATCCACACCAGATCATGTCCTTCAAGTCGCACGTTGCTTTCTACCACATCGTTTCAAACGAAGTTTCACCATAACATTCCTCAAATTTGGAACCGGTATGCGGTTGATTCAATTATGGAATCATGAATAGTCATTGGTTCAGTCAGGACAGTCAATACATATATATTATATGGAATATATCTTAAGTTATTATTTAGTAATGGAATGTTAATTTTTTTTACAATTTACAATACAATAAAAATAAAGATGACATCGCTAAGCAATCAAAATCTATCTTTCTTTTTGAGTTTAATAAAAATAATCAATAAAAGAAATCGAAATTGAATAATATATTAGATTGGTATTAGATTGGAAAAATCCAAGTTCGTTTCCAGGATGAAGCAAAAAAAACGAAATTAACTTCGTAACTTCTATTTCTATATTATATATGTCTATATTATATATGAATATTTATAGAGGATGTATATCTGATTAAAGGAATACTTTTTTTTGGAATTCAAATTTGATGAAATGTGAAAAAAAAAGATAAGATTCATTTTCGTTAAAATCATTAGTAGTTAGTAGAAAGAATACAATTCTATTTTAAACCTTATAAACAGAAAAATAGAATCTTAAATTACATATATTCTGGGACGGAAGGATTCGAACCTCCGAATAGCGGGACCAAAACCCGATGCCTTACCACTTGGCCACGCCCCAATTCGATTTCTATTCAACATTAATAAACACTAATATTGTTATTGATTGTTCGTCAATTCCAGCCTAACTATCAAAAAAAATCAACTTGATTCTGTTGTTAGAATTTTGACACGTGTAGATATAGAATTCAAATGAATTTATTGATCATTACACAGAATTCCATTAAGATATTGTATGAAAGTAAAATTTCTTCTATTCTCCATTGAGAATAGAAGGTTTTTTGATTGAGTGAGTAAGTTAAAAAAAAGAACGATTTTTTTCTTCATTTTTTTTTTATATCAATAACTCAACCAAAATGCAATAAAAAAAAATGTCTGTTATGCTTAATATCTTTAGTTTGATCTGTCTTAATTCGGCCCTTTATTCGAGTAGTTTTTTCTTTGCCAAATTACCTGAGGCCTACGCTTTTTTGAGTCCAATTGTAGATTTTATGCCAGTCATACCTCTACTCTTTTTTCTCTTAGCCTTTGTTTGGCAAGCTGCTGTAAGTTTTCGATGAGATCTTTCATCTTGTCCTAAAAAAATGAATGATTTTTTCGAGAAAAATTATTCTAATATTAGAATAATAAATAAGAAATAATTGATAAAATCAGACAAGTCTTAGAGTATGAACTCTTGATTCAAAAATATTTATGAATAAGGACAATCCATATCGTCTCATTTTCCGATTATAAGTATTTTTCGTAAATGAAAAACTTTAAGTGGGTATAATAAAATTATTAAAATTATTGATAAGTAAGATAATAATGGATAAGATAATGATAATAATAACTTCATTTTTGATTTATTTTTATTAGAATTTCCATTTTTTTTTTTTTCGATTTTGAAAAACTACTTGAGTTTTCGACGTCAAATCAAATTTCAAATTCAAATTATATTTTATATTATAGGATATATGGTATAAAAATAGAGAATCTATTCTCTTTTTTCCAAAAAAAATAATCTTGGAGATTGTGTAATGCTTACTCTCAAACTCTTTGTTTACACAGTAGTAATATTTTTTGTTTCTCTCTTCATTTTCGGATTCCTATCTAATGATCCAGGACGTAATCCTGGGCGCGAAGAATAAGACTAAAAAGGGGTTATTTGCTTTATTTTTCATCTATCTTTTTTTTTTTCAAAATAGAATTATATATAATTCTATTTTGAAAAAAAAAAAAGATAGAATAAATTCAAAAGAGAAATCAAATAATAAGATTCAGTTATCAATGGAAACGGAAAGAGAGGGATTCGAACCCTCGGTACGAATAACTCGTACAACGGATTAGCAATCCGACGCTTTCGTCCACTCAGCCATCTCTCCCCGTTGAAAATAGTAATAGTCAAATATTAAATAATAAATTTCGAAAAATTTGAAAATTATGTAAAAAATATGTAATAAACTCAAATTAATTAGACTAAAATTAAAAAATATAAAATAGATATAATCTATATATAACACAATATTATATATAACATAATATATATATACAAAATATACAAGTTGTATTGTGTAAGACAACATTAAGTACAAGTTTTATTTGAAATTTTCTTAATTATATTAAGAATAAAAAAAAAGACTGAATATTTAATATTAATTAATAGAAAAATAGAATAGAATATTTAATTAAATACTTCTTCGCCCGAAGGGGACTCTTTTTTGATTCCCACGGCCTGGCCTGATCAATACCTCGCCAGGCCCTTTTTGTTTTAATGAATTCTAGGGATTCTATAGAATAAAGAAAATGATTTAGTTGATAATGATCATAAAAAATTCCTTCAAAAAAAAATAGAACTTTTTTTAGTTATTTAACTATCTTTTTAAAATCAGATTAAAACTCATAGAATCCTCCTACAAAAAGTGTCAATACTCTAAATTTCATGATTCTTTTCGAATCCTGTCGTGATTACATCCAATTTCAGTGTTCGACAAAAGTTTTATTTCGATACAATAATCCAACTGTAGCGGGTATAGTTTAGTGGTAAAAGTGTGATTCGTTCTATTAACCCCTTAATAGTTAAGGGGTCTACCGGTTTGATTACTATTCCGATCAAAAACTTTATTTCTTAAAAGGAATTACTCCTTTCCCTCTCAATGAAAAATTTGAGGAAAATTATACATTCTCGTGATTTGGATCCAAAACTCAATTATATTAGAAAGTGGAATTTTTGGATTATGAAGTTACGAAACATAAAATTTTGTTGAATTGGATGAATACTTCCAATTGAATGAGTATAAGGAAGAGATCTATGGATGAAGATAGAAAAAAGGGTTTCTAATCGTAACTAAATCTTCTAGTTTTTTATAGAGAAGCAAAATAGCTATTAAATGATGACTTTAGTTTACTAGAGGCTTCAATCAACATATTTATTTTTTTAGTTTAGCTCGGTAGAAACAAAAGACTTTTCCTTAGGATTCTATCAAATAGAAATAGAGAACGAAGTAACTAGAAAGATTGTTAGAATCGCCTCTTCTAGAGGGATCATCTAGAAAGTAAGTTGTTTTGAATTGAATGCATTCATGCAAAAAACTGACATAGATGTTATGGGTGATTTTTTTTCTTTTGTAATTTTATTCCCGCCTTAGATTAGGGTCTGGGAATTGCTCCTTTTTCCATAAAGGAGCCGAATGAAACCAAAGTTTCATGTTCGGTTTTGAATTAGAGACGTTAAAATTCATAAATCAACGTCGACTATAACCCCTAGCCTTCCAAGCTAACGATGCGGGTTCGATTCCCGCTACCCGCTCCATTCTGTATTAATTAATGCATCATTGACTTAAATACGCAATTCAAACAAAAAATTCACATCTCCCAGCACATACAATCCGATTCTTTTTTCGAAACACAAAATAAGAAAAAATCCGAAAAATCGGAATGAAAAGCGTCCATAGTCTAATGGATAGGACATGGGTCTTCTAAACCTTGGGTATAGGTTCAAATCCTATTGGACGCAATTTATTTCCATATATTTTTTTTAGATATCCATGTGAAAAAGGGTATTTTCTTTTTTATTTAATAATAAATAAAATTCAGAGGGATGGATTTCTTTACGCTTGTTCCTGAAGTAGAAAGCGTTCCATCTGTTCTTGAATAGCTTCTTTTAAAAGGGCTTCCGCGTCTTCAGTAAATGTCTTGGTAGAAGATATAATTTCTTGGAACTCCGGTTTATTAGTTTTTACATAAGTACGTAATTCAACAATAAATTTCCTTACTTGCTCAAGTTCTAATGAATCAAGATAACCATTCGTTCCGGTATATATAGTCAATACCTGTTCTTCGACCTTGAGAGGAGCTGATTG